TCCTAGGAGGCAATTCTGATTGGTCAATAAAAATGGATTTGAATGCTATTTCTTTTTTATTTTTCCTTAGTTTAGCCAATCTATCATGAAAAGTAAAAATGGGTAAAGTAATTTTGTGTTGATTGTTGGTCAAATGGAAATTTTCTTCTTCCGCATGTAAAAAAGGAATAAATAAATCAATCAAATTCCGAGAGGCTTCATGAAGTGCTTCTTTAGGAGTTAAACTTCCATTTGTCCATATTTCTAGAAAAAGTATTTCTTGTTTTTCATTCCCATTGACATAAGAATGAATGCTATGATTCGCATTTCGAACAGGCATGAATACAGCGTCTATAGAATAACTTCCGTCTTGAAAGTTATTTGGGGTTTGTATACGATATCCTCGATTTCTCTCTATTTGTAATTCAATACAAAAATGGATTGGTTCTGTTAGTTTAGCTATATACTGCGTATTATCAATGATTTCCACAGAAGGTGGTAAGATGATATCTTGAGCCGTTACATATCCAGGACCCTTGACATAAATATACGCGCCACCACTTCCATACAGATTACTTCGCAATACAATTTCTTTCAAATTCATTAAAATTTCATGGACTGATTCTTGAATACCTATTAGGGTAGAGTATTCATGTGGTATTTTTTCAGATTTTGCACGTGTGATACATGTTCCTTCTATTTCGCCAAGCAAAGCTTTTCGCATCGCAATACCTATTGTATCCGCTTGACCTTTCATAAGTGGAGACAGAATAAAGCGTCCGTAATAAAGACGTTTACTGTCTGCTCTTGATTCAAGACATTTCCACTTTAGTGTCCGAGTAGATACTCTTATTTTCTCTCGAACCATAGTAATATTATTTGATCAAATTATTGAATTGTTTATTTCTCTTGAAATCTAGTTAATGGTTATTTTTACACACGTCTTTTTTTAGGGGGCCTACAGCCATTATGGGGCATAGGAGTTACATCACATATATAACTTAATAGTATACCACTTCGACGAATAGCTCTTAATGCTGCATCTCGTCCGAGACCGGGGCCTTTTATCATGACTTCTGCTCGTTGCATACCTTGATCCACTACTGTCCGAATAGCAGTTCCTGCTGCGGTTTGAGCCGCAAATGGCGTCCCCCTTCTTGTACCTTTGAATCCACAAGTACCGGCGGAGGACCAAGAAATTACTCGACCCCGTACATCCGTAACAGTCACAATTGTATTGTTGAAACTTGCTTGAACATGAATAACTCCCTTTGGTATTTTATGCGTACTTTTACGTAAACCAATACGTCCATTCCTACGTAAACCACTTCTTGGTATGGGTTTTGCCATATTTTATCATCTCATAAATATAAATCAGAGATATATGGATATATCCATTTCATGTTAAAACAGATCTTTTTTTTCGTTTTTTAGAAAGATTATCCTTGTCTTTGTTTATGTCTCGGGTTGGAACAAATTACTATAATTCGTTTCCGCCTACGGATCAGTCGACATTTTTCACAAATTTTACGAATGGAGGCTCTTATTTTCATATTTGTCTGTCATTCCTTACTTTAATTGCGAATCTACCTATTTGAAGAAAATAAGTTTCTTGAAATTTTGAATTTAGAAGTGTATTCTTACAAAACAAAAACAAAAGAATATTCAAATTGAAAACCAAAAAAATTATTTGCATCTTTGTTTTGTAGTTTATAAAACTATACGTTCTATGGTTGAATCATAAAAATTTACTTTTATTTTAACACTATTCCGCGCTACTATATGTATAGTACTATGTTGAATCGGTCCTAAAAAGAATCTATAATTCTATCTCCATTCTCTAAACGACAATGAACCCGGAACATATCAGGGGTTCTGTAATTAAACCTTCATCACTTTCTTTTTGTTCTTTCATTTTTGCTGAAAACCCTTCAAGTATCAACTAACGAAGCAAGACTTATATCATATTAGAAATCCTCTCTTTTTTTTTACAAAAAAGAGATAGGGAAGTTTTGTATATAATTCGCATATTATAAAGATTACCATATATAACACAAAATTTCTCCGCCCATTTTTTCTAGTCGAGCCTCTCGGTCTGTCATTATACCCCTAGAAGTGGAAAGAATTACAACCCCCATCCCTCCTAAAATTCTAGGAATTTTTTGATAGTTAGAATAGATTCGTAGACCAGGTCTACTGATTTGTTTTAAATTTAAAAAACTTTTAAATGGTCCTTTCCTATTCCTTTTATGTCGTAGGGTTAAAACCAAAAAATTTTGGTTGTTTTTAAAATGTTTCCTTATGTTTTCAATAAAACCTTCTCGTAAAAGTATTTTCACAATGTTTTCAGTGATGTTAGTAGATGGTATTCGAACCATTTCTTTTCTAGTCATGTCAGCATTGCGTATAGAGGTTATTAGGTTAGCAATAGTATCCTTACCCATGATAAACCAAAATGAGTGTTTCTTTCGAATTTGAATATAATTAACATGCTCTTTATTTATTCAATATTTAAAAATTTGGAAAAGTATATACGTGAGATACAATCTATTAATTAATTTCATTCAAATATTCTAACTATATCTCGGTCTCATCTTATAACACTTCAGGTGCTAATGAAATAATTTTAGTGAAATTTAACTGTCTCAATTCGCGGGGGATCGCACCAAAAATTCGGGTTCCTTTTGGATTTCCCTCTTGATCAATAACAACCGCAGCATTGTCATCATAGCGTATTATCATACCGTTTTCACGTTTGAGTTCTTTACAAGTACGTACAATTACAGCTCTAATCACTTCGGATCTTTCTAGAGGTGTATTTGGGACTGCTTCTTTGATTACAGCAATAATAACGTCACCAATATGAGCATATCGTCGATTACTAGCTCCTATGATTCGAATACACATCAATTTTCGGGCCCCGCTGTTATCCGCTACATTCAAATGGCTTTGAGGTTGAATCATATTATTTTTGTGAATCTGTTCTTTCAATTCAAAGGGCTAAAAAAAACAAAAAGAAATATTGTTTGTTCAAACCAAACAAAAAAGAAATTTAAAATGGGAATTTTTTTTTGCATACCAAAGACCGCTTTCCTTTGATTCTACATTCCTATCCCGAAATAATGAATTGGGTTCGTATAGGCATTTTTGAAGCCGCTATTGAAATAGCTTTTCTGGCTATATTTTCTGCTACTCCGCCCATTTCATAAAGTATTCTACCCGGTTTAACGACAGTTACCCAATATTCAGGAGATCCTTTCCCCGAACCCATACGTGTTTCCGTGGGTCTTACTGTAACTGGTTTGTCTGGAAATATACGTACCCATATTTTTCCGCCACGTCGTGCATTTCGTGTCATTGCTCTTCGTCCCGCTTCTATTTGTCTAGATGTGATCCAAGCGGGTTCAAGTGCCTGAAGAGCATATCTACCGAAACAAATATGATTACCTCGATACGAAATTCCTTTCATTCTTCCTCTATGGTGTTTACGAAATCTAGTTTTTTTGGGGTTATAGTGGATGGTTGTTTTTTCTCAATTCCATCTCTACTACAGAACCGGACATGAGAGTTTCTTCTCATCCAGCTCCTCACGAATGAAATGATTCCAAAAGAATAGACTATACATATATAGTGTCAATAATAGACTGAATTAGGGTATTCTTTGAGATTTCATCTAATCTATTATCCATTTTTCTCTCTTCTTTTGAGATAGAACTAAATATGTATTCTATTTATACACGCTTTACATAATTTAATTTTGGTTTCTCTTTTCTTTTATTATCTATTATTTTTTGGGGGGTCTTTGATCGACCAAAATATAGAAATTCAAGCCAATAAAAAAAAGTTCGCGGGCGAATATTTACTCTTTTTATATGTATTTACGTTCTAAGCTTAGCCCATGAAATGACCTTTCCAAATTAATGGATTGGTCTTGGGTGGATTCCGCCATCCTACCAATGAATCATTAATATTTATTTTCAACAGAATATTATGTATTCTTGGGTTCCCTCGTCCCCATCATTTCTTGATTAATGGTTAGGTCTTAATTCTACAATGGAGCCCCTAATGAATGAAATTTGTTGTTGAGTCAATCTTCTCAGTCTTTATTGACTCAGGGCTCTTGGCTTTTTTCTTCTATTAACAGATTAATCTAATTATGAATCAATCAGTATTGCTGTTTTCTTACACTACCTTTTATGAGATGACTGATAGACCTTACATATTCCATATTGGAATCTTATATCATTGATATTTTTTTTCTCTCTTTCTTTCACCCTTCCATTTATCCGTATACTTTTAATGCTTCACAACTGATAATTAGATTGGTGTTTTTGTTTATGCAAAAAAGATTTCAGTTGCTACAATGATATGACATGACCAATATAACATATCTTGACTGCTTTCTTTTTTCGATCCAGATAATGTGAAACGATGAGTTGGTTATTTTTTTTCAATTATTAGTTCATATTATATTATGTTATGGTCAGGTCCATTTTGATCCTAACAGAAAAACCAACGAGTCGCACACTAAGCATAGCAATTATTTGAAATAATTAATTGAATTTTTATTCAAGCCTATAGAATTTCTCATTTACTATTAAAAAAAAAATTCATTCTTTTTTTTTGTTCTATGATTGAATAAAATAGAAAGACAAATGGAGGAAAGGCTTATTATTCCTCGTCTACAAATATCCAAATTTTAATCCCTAATATCCCATAGATAGTTGCAACTGTATAGGAACAATAATCAATTTTAGCTCGAATGGTTTGTAGAGGAACCCTACCTTCTCTGATCCATTCAACACGTGCAATTTCTTTTCCGTCTATACGCCCTGCAATTTGTACTTGAATTCCCTTTGTACCTGCCTGTTCAGTTAATTCAATAGCTTTTTTCATTGCTTTTCGAAATGAAACTCTATTCTTTAGCTGCCCGGCTATAAATTCTGCAAGAATAGTCGGGTTTCCATAAGGGTTTTCAAGTCTTGTAATAGCAATGTTTAGTTTTCGGTTGACAAAATTGAACTCTTTTTGTACATTCATTTGTAATTCTTCGATTCTTCGAGACCCACTTTCTATTAATAACTTTGGGAAGCCCATATAGATTATTACTTGAATGAGATCAATTCTTTTTTGAATCTCGATACGTGCAATTCCCTCAACACCGGAGAATATTCTTATATTTTTTTTTACATAATTTTTGATACAATCTCGTATTTTTTGATCTTCTTGTAGACCCTCAGAATACTTTTTTGGTTGTGCAAACCAAATAGAACGATGTCCTTGGTTTGCACCAAGTCTAAAACCGAGTGGATTTATTTTTTGTCCCATACTCCCCCATTATTATCCATATTATAACATGTGATATCCGCGTATTTATTTATACATCTAGGTTTTTTTAACCATAATATGGAGTATTCGGATCTTTTACACTCTTCTTCATTTAAAGATATATCTTTCAATACAATAGTTATATAACAAGTGGGTCTTTTTATCGGATAACTTCGGCCTCGAGCTCGAGGTTTTAATTTTTTCACAGTAATACTTTTGTTGACCTCAGCTTTACTAATGACTAAATTGGTTTCGTTGAGACCCATATTGTGACTAGCATTTGCTGCTACAGAATAAACTAATTTAAAAATGGGATAACATGCTCGATAAGGCATGAGTTCTAGTATCATAAGCGTTTCTTCGTAAGAACGTCCACGAATCTGATCAATTACCCTTCGTGCTTTGTGAGTGGACATACATATATGTTGACCTAAAGCGTATACTTCTGTATATCCATTCTTTTTTGTCTTCTTTATCATAAGGTTCACCTCTCACTAATGAATCATAAGTATCTTTATTTTAGCTCTATTCATTTTATTTTCTGATTTTACTAATTTCAATTATTAACGACGAGATTTATTATCATTTTTCGCATGCCCCCGGAAATTGAGAGTTGGCACAAATTCTCCCAACTTATGCCCTACCATACGATCTGTTATATAAATGGGCAAATGTTCCTTTCCATTATGAATAGCAAGAGTATGACCAATCATTGTGGGTATAATGGTAGATGCTCGTGACCAAGTTATTATTATTTCTTTTTCTTCCTTTGTGTTAAGCTTATTTATTTTTTTTAATAAAAAATTTGCTACAAAAGGATTTTTTTTTAATGAACGTGTCACAGTTAATTTCACTCCTATTTTTTTTCTTATTTGCACATCTTTTGTTCATAAAAAAAAAGATGTGCACGAATTCCGGAAATTGCTTATTCAATTCAATGATGCATTCCATTAATTGAATTGTAAATTCAATTGTTAAATTTATCTTATTATGATTTATAGTAATTCTAGATTCATTTTATTCTATATTAATTCAATTATCTTATTTTATAAAATAATATAGAGTACTTTATATAATAAGAATTTCTTATATTCAAAAATAGAATGAAAATATTCGAATTTGAAATGAATCAATTCAAAAATATTTGTCTATTATGAATTTCGAAATATAGTAATCAAAAAATAAGAAATCTATAAAATTACGATATCATTTTAATAAAAAAAATAGAAGATAAAATATATAAGATAAGCGGGTAGCGGGAATCGAACCCGCATCGTTAGCTTGGAAGGCTAGGGGTTATAGTCGACGTTGATTCATCATTTTGAACGTCTCTAATTCAAAACCGAACGTGAAACTTTGATTTCATTCGGCTCCTTTATGGAAGATGGAAAAAAAAGATGTAAACGAAAAAAAAACAAATTCTACCCATAACATCTATGTCAGCCTTTCTGTCTGAATGCATTCAAAAGGACCTGCTTTATAGATGATCCCTATAGAAGAAAAGAGGATTCTAACAATCTTTTCTAGTTACTTCGTTCCCTATTTCTATTTGAAATAATCCTTAGGAAAAGTCTTTTTTGTTTCCAACGAGCTAAAACAATATAATCTGTCGATGTCTCTAGTAAACCAAAGACATTGTTTAATAGCTATTTTGTTTTGCTTCAATCTCCCTTATATAAATCTCAAATTGAAGATTTAGTTACGATTAGAAATAGACCGTTCTTTCTACCTTTATCCATGGATTCCTTACTCGTTCAATTGGAAGTATGGATCCAATTCAAAAATAAATTATGTTTCGTAATTTCATGATCCAATTTTTTCAATTTATAACGGACTCTTGGATACAAATCACGAGAATTTCTATTTTTCCTCGAATTTTTCATCGATAGGAAAAGGATTTAATCCTTTTAAGAAATAAAGTTTTTGATCGAAATATAAATCAAACGAAAGACCCTTTAACTATTAAAGGGTTAATAGAACGAATCACCCTTTTACCACTAAACTATACCCGCTACAATGCTATTATTGCATATAAATCGACCTTTTGTCGAACACAAAAATAGGTCCTAGTAATAAAAAAATAGGATCAGAAAAAAAATCATGAAAATGAGAGCGTTGACATATTTTTATCAGGAAGACTAATGAGATTAGTAAACGAGGACTCATTTAACTAATTAAATGATAAGTTTTTTTTATTCCAGTAAAAAAAAGTAAATAAAAAAAGAAAGAATAATAAGAAATGGCACTTTGATTCTATATCATTTGATTCTGTATCATAGGAATCGAAATAATCCTTCTTATGATATGATTGTTGTTTCGATTTTTGTTATTTTATTTCAAAAGAATTTTGAGTTTTCAAATAAAATAAATCATTTTTTCTACGATTCATTGGAACAAAAAAAAAAAGCCCGGCTAGGTACTGACCAGGCCAGGCCGTGGAAATAAAAAGGGACTTTTCGGACGAAATAAACAAGGTACTTTTATTGATTTATTATTTAATATATATATATTTTCATTTTATTTTTTATTTTCTTAATTTATTCAAAATTTTTTTTATTAACATTTAATAGATTGGTATTTATATATTCAAATATTGGATTGTAGATATCTCTTTTGAGCCCTTACTTTATTTAAAATCTAAATGGAATTGGAATTTCTGATAAAAGTTTTTAGATATATATTATCTATATATAGCTTTATATAGCTATCTATATAATAAATAATAAAGATATAATAAAATAATAAAGAGAGATAAAGAAGGGCTTTTTTCAAGCCTTACTTAATGTATCATAGTAATTATTCTTTTTCATTTTTCAATTGGGGGAGAGATGGCTGAGTGGATTAAAGCGTCGGATTGCTAATCCGTTGTACGCGTTTTTCGTACCGAGGGTTCGAATCCCTCTCTTTCCGTTTCTGTCGATGACTTGGTATTTTTTTTTTATATATAGTTAAAGAAAGATGTGGAATAGATAAAAATTTGCAAATCAAGCAAGGAAAACAAAAATCTGATTTTTTATTCTTCACGTCCAGGATTACGTCCCGGGTCATTAGATAGGAATCCGAAAATGAAGAGAGAAACAAAGAATATCACTACTGTATAAACAAATAGTTTTAGAGTAAGCATTACACAATCTCCAATAGCATTTTTTTTTTGAAAAAAAAAAAGAGAATAGATTCTCTATTTTTATACTGCATACCCTATTTTTTGACACCAAGAAATGAAGTGATTTCTAGAAAAAAAAAAAAAATTTCAGAAAATCAGAGTTGAGTTGTTTATTAATGAAAATTTTCTTTTATACCAACAATTATATATTGTGGGGGACTCTAATAGGGTCGTTCAATGGAAAAAAAAGTTATAACAAGAAAATGAGAGTGATCTAGATTTAGCACAGCTATACAAGAATTTCAATATTTAACTTAACGGTTCAGACTGTATGTAAGACTTATCTGATCTTATATTAGAAATTGTTAGAATTTTTTTTTCGAGTAAATCATGAATTTTTCTAGGACAGTATGAAAAATCTCATCGAAAACTTACAGCAGCTTGCCACACAAAAGCTAATAAAAAAAAGAACACAGGTATTACTGGCATAATATCTACTATTGGATTCAAAAAAGCGTAGGCCTCGGGTAATTTGGCTAAGAAAAAGCTACTTGAATAAAGGACAGAATTAAGACAGATACAGATTAAACTAAAAATATTAAGCATAACAAACATTTTGTTCTTGAAGATAATTTTTTTTTGAGTTGATTGAGTTATTAATATCTTATTATTGATATAAGGGATAAGGTAAAAATGAATAACATAAGGTAGGTCAAAAAACCTTTCTTTTCTTTGATTTGAACTCAGCCAATCAAAAATCCTTCCATTCTCAAATCAAAATAGATATAGAAGAAATCCTACTTTCATACAATATCTTAATTGAATTATATCTAATGATCAATAAATTAAGTTTCATTCGATATCTACACGTATCAAAATCCTAGCAACAATCTAATTGATTCTATCAATATTTGGACTGGAATTGACGAACAACCAATAACAATATTAGTGTTTATTAGTCTTGAATAGAAATGGGGCGTGGCCAAGTGGTAAGGCAACGGGTTTTGGTCCCGCTATTCGGAGGTTCGAATCCTTCCGTCCCAGAGTATGCGTATTATATATATCATAGTATTATGATATTATATATCATAATATTCCATAATATTATATATGATATAATCATATCAAAATTATCATATCAAAAAAAGATTGCCTTTTTTGAACAACCTTCTGTTTAAGAGTCTAATATTAGATAGAATGTGATTCTTCTTTCTTATCATTATTTTTCTTATTTTGGATTCGTCTCTAAATCATATTTTTTTCACAAATTGAATCGAGTTTCAATACCATAAGACGTAGATGGAATTGAATCCATTTTTTATCTAGGTAAAAGATGGGAACATAGATAAAAAAAAAAAGACTTTTTTAATGAAAAAAAAGTAGGACGGGCTTTTCATCGTATGTCCATATCTTTCATATTCATATTTGAAATTCGTTATTCATAAAAAAACCTTACGTCTCATATATTTTCCATGATGTCATTTTAATTCAAAATCGAAATGTGAAAGCCTCTCTTATTCTCTATCCCTTAAATGGTGTGTGCAACTTGATTATTTTATTTCTGTGGATTTCTGTGGAATTATAAATACGAAGGGCTTGCGTTTTTGGTACTAATTGAATTGAATCAATGGGATTAAGTCTCTTAAGACCGGTTTAGGCTAAAATAATTTAGAGTAAAAAAAAATTGGATTTGTTTTTGATCTATCTATTTGTTTTAAATCATTGATGGGTTAATTCGAATAGGTTTTTTTTATGATAATAAAAGATAATAAAATGTCCCTTCCCTTATTGGAAAACTTTAGTCAAATAAGAATATCGAGGTAGAAAACTTTCAATCAATTATTTTGAATGATTTCCTATGAATCCTTGGTACTTGAAGAAGTGTTAAACTGGCGAATCCATCCTATCAAGAAACTTGAAAATGCGGATTCAAAAAGAACGTATTTCTTATTTATTCGTCATTTTTTCTAAATTTATAGAAATCAAAAAAAAAGAATAATATATATATTCCATTTCATATTAAATAAATATTGCATTCATACAAAAAATTGTATTCATCCAATATACTAAAAGAAAATCCAATATCTAAAAGAAAATGTGGGTTTCAAAAAAAAATGGAATTCTTGCTGATACTTTTTAAGAAACTACCCATTCATAACAGTATAGATAACTATGTACCAACTAAACCAATGACTATTCATGATTCCATAATTGAATCAATTACATACCAGTTCCAAGAAACTAGAGGTTATGGTAAAACTTCGTTTAAAACGATGTGGTAGAAAGCAACGTGCGACTTGAAGGACATGATCAACTGTGGATTCTTATCTTACATCCACCATTTTCTTTTATATATAGGAATGAAGATGCTCTTGGCTCGACATCGTTTGTTCTGTTCCACTATAACCCTCATTTCATTTTGGGGAAGTTTGAATGTAAATATTACATGATGGAGCTCGAGTAGAAAGTATTAATTCATTTATCAGGGGCGGAGATCTAGGGTTAGTGTCAATCAATAAGTTGAAACAACTTCGTAAGTATATTTTCGATATAGAAATCGAAAGGATCCAATTCAAGCAAGTTTCAAATTCAAACATCAAATTTGTTGGAATTAGGAAAACTCTTTTGATCAAAAGTGTATCACGCGAGAATCAATCATTCATATGGTTCTTTGAGAAAAAGAAATCACAAAAAATGGTATGTTGCTGCCATTTTGAAAGGATTAAAGATCACCGAAGTAATGTCTAAACCCAATGATTCAAAGCAAAGATAAAGGATCCCGGAACAAGGAAATACCTTTTTTAATTCTTTTAATAACTAAACTTGTTAATTGTCTCAATAACTAAACTAGATCAGAATGAAGAATAGAATAGATTCTAAAGGAGACAGGCAAAAAGGGGGTTATAGACGGCTCAATAAATGAAATGCTTAAAGGTTTTCCTTTGAGTGAGAGTTACCCAACTTGAGTTATGAGGATACAAATAAGAATTTTTTTTTTAATTTCTTTTTTGGAAAAGAATAAAAAAAAAGGAAATCATAGTCTAATTGATTTGATAATCTATGGATCTATTTTACATTAATTAGAATTCTATACATATACATAACTTCCAATTTTCTCGAGCCGTACGAGGAGAAAACTTCTTATACGGTTCTGGGGGGGGGTATTGTTAATCTACATCTATCCCAATGAGCCGTTTATCGAATCGTTGCAATTGATGTTCGATCCCGAAGAGAGGGAAGAGATCTTCGTAAAGTGGGTTTTTATGATCCGATAAAGAATCAAACCTATTTAAATGTTCCTGCAATTCTATATTTTCTTGAAAAAGGTGCTCAACCTACAGGAACTGTTCATGATATTTCAAAGAGGGCTGCGGTTTTTACGGAATTTGACCTGAATCAATAACCGAAAAATTCAATTAATGAAATAAAAAAAAAAAAGAGGGTGTGGATGACTTGTCTATAGCTTTGGATAACCTTTTCTCTATTATTTCCCCCCTCTCTTGTTCTACTACACTTATTTATTAAAGATCAATCAAGTGAATAAATGAAATAATTGGTTTTATACTAGAAATAGAAAATTTGGACATTACCATCAATGGGTTGGTTTTTGTTGGAAATCTATGAACAAATAAAAAAACACAAGGGATTACGCTTGTTTATTCTACTTATATTTATTTATTGATTGAATAAACCCGAGATTTTTTTCTACTTTACTTCTTCCTTACCTTAATTTATTCTTTCGCCTACACTTTTTTTTTCTATTTATGTTCATTATCTCTATCGTGCCAATCCAACACAACTCCGTAGTTTTTTATTTTTTGATTTATTTTCTCTTTTTTTCATTTTAATTATTATATATTTTATATATATTTTCCTATTTCTATTTATTTCAATTAATAGAAATATATAATTTATAGATGAAATATTAATAAATAGATATTTCAATTGACTAATTAAATTGAATAATGAAATATAAATCAAAAAAGAAAGATATTCAATTGAAATTGTTATTTCTATTTTTTTTTTTTTTTATTCTTTTGTGTTCTCCATTGTATTCGTTTTTCACTATTCACATTCATATTGACAACAGTGGATCAAACAAATATAATCCGATTGTGGATAAATAGATCTAGTTATCTCCGCTTCATAGACTTGGTTTTTTTTATTTTACTTCATTCAATTCACATGATGGGCTCATTGGATTTTCTGTGATACAAGAAGTTACTTTTGTGTGATATAAAAATTTTGATTCAAAAAAAAATAGATAATCTAAGAAGGGATAACATAAGATAAGATACAAGAGACGGTATATCCATTTTTTTTTTTATTTGATTCCATTTGATATTTTATTTGATTACGTCGTGCAATTCCATTTCTTTTTTGATTCTGATTGTATCTGCACATACTAATTCTTTTTTTTATTCGGGTTGCTAACTCAATGGTAGAGTACTCGGCTTTTAAGTGCGGCTAGCATCTTTTACACATTTGTATGAAGTAACAGATTCGTCCATACTATCGGTAGAGTTTGTAAGACCACGACTGATCCTGAAAGGAATGAATGGAAAAAACAGCATGTCGTATCAACGGGGAATTCGGGGAATATTTTTACCTGATGGGTTCAAAAGCTTGTTTGAATTCTTGATGTGGAACAAAATCAATTTCAAGTCGGGTCGAATGAATAAATGGATAGAGCTCTAGGGCTCCAATTCTAGAGAAATAAAAAGCAACGAGCTTATGTTCTTAATTTGAATGATTACCCGATCTAATTATACGTTAAAAAGATATTAGTGCTTGATGCGGGAAGGACTTTTCTCATGAGCGGATTATCGATTTTTTTATGAGTCCTAACTATTAGTTATTCTACATTAGGGGTAGAGATGAATGTGTAGAAGAAGCAGTATATTGATAAAGATCTTTTTTTTTTTCCAAAATCAAAAGAGCGATTGCGTTGAAAAAATAAAGGATTTCTAACCATCTTGTTATCCTAAAATAAACATAAACCAATTAGAAGGAAAAAGAAAAGAGCGGATAGAGAGTTCGTTGATGAGTCTTACCTGTTTACGAGGTATATATTATTATTCTTTAATACCTTGTTTTGACTGTATCGCACTATGTATCATTTGATAACCCAATAAATTCATTATACTATCCCTGGTTCAAATCTAATTGAAAATGGAAGAATTTCAAGGATATTTAGAACTTGATAAATCTCGGCAACACAACTTCCTATACCCACTTCTCTTTCGGGAGTATATTTATGCATTTGCTCATGATCATTTTTTAAATGGATCCATTTTGTTGGAAAATGTGGGTTATGACAAGAAATCCAGTTTACTAATTGTAAAACGTTTAATTACTGGAATGTATCAACAGAATCATTTGATTATTTCCACTAATTATTATAACCAAAATCATTTTTTGGGGTACAACAAAAATTTGTATTCTCAAATTCTATCAGAAGGGTTTGCACTCATTGTGGAAATTCCATTTTCCTTACGATTAGTATCTTCCTTAGAAGAAGCAGAAATCACAAAATCTTATAATTTACGATCAATTCATTCAATATTTCCTTTTTTAGAGGATAAATTCCCACATTTGAATTATGTGTCAGATGTATTAATACCATACCCCCTCCATCTGGAAATTTTGGTTCAAATTATTCGCTATTGGGTGAAAGATGCCTCTTCTTTGCATTTATTACGGTTTTTTCTTCACGAGTATTGTAATTGGAATAGTCTTATTACTCCAAATAAATTGATTTCTTTTTTTTCAAAAGAAAATCGAAGATTATTCTTGTTCCTATATAATTCTCATGTATGTGAATACGAATCTATTTTACTTTTTCTCCGTAACCAATCTTCTCATTTACGATTAACATCTTATAGGTTTTTTTTTGAGCGAGTCTATTTTTATGGAAAAATAGAACATCTTGTAAAAGTATTTGCTAATTATTTTCGGGCTATCCTACGGGTCTTCAAGCATCCTTTTATACATTATGTTAGATATCAAGGAAAAGCAATTCTGGTTTCAAAAGATACGCCTCTTCTGATGAATAAGTGGAAATATTACCTTGTCCATTTATGGCAATGTTATTTTTATGTGTGGTCTCAACCAGAGAGGATCTATATAAACCAATTATCCAAGCGTTCTCTTGCCTTTTTGGGCTATATTTCAAGTGTGCGACTAAATCCTTCAGTGGTACGGAGTCAAATGCTAGAAAATGCATTTCTAATGGATAATGGTATGAAGAAACTCGATACACTAGTTCCAATTATGAAACTGCTTGTATCATTGGCTAAAGCTAAATTTTGTAACGTATTAGGGCATCCCATTAGTAAGCCGACCTGGGCGGATTCGTCAGATTTTGATATTATCGATCGATTTTTGCGTATATGCAGAAATCTTTCTCATTATTACAGTGGATCCTCAAAAAAAAAGAGTTTGTATCGAGTAAAATATATACTTCGACTTTCTTGTCTTAAAACTTTGGCTCGTAAACACAAAAGTACTGTACGCGCTTTTTTAAAAAGGTTAAATTCAGAATTATTGGAAGAATTCTTTACAGAGGAAGAACGGGTTCTTTCTTTGAT